TTGAACTTCTTTTAATTAATTTAATTACGTCAAAATTCTTTAAAAACCTCTGCCCTCTTTAAAATATCATAAACGGTTTCTGTAGGTTGAGCACCTTTTTCAAGAAAATATAGAATAGCAGGAACATTTAAATAAGTTTGATTCTTTATTGGATCATAAAAACCCACTTTCCGCAGATCTCTTCCCTCTCTTCGGGACCGAACATCAATTGCAACGATTCGATAGACGGCTCATTGGGATAGATTAGATCAACAACAACCCCCCTTGGAAACGTATAGGAAGTTTTCTCCTCGTACGGCTCGAGAAAAATGATTCGAAGTTATGTATTAGAATGGCAAATAAAAAAAGTCCATAAAATCATCAAATGAATAACATGAAGAATTAAGTCCTTTTTCTTTCCTAAAAAAGAAAATCATTTGTATACTCATAACTCAAGTTAAATAACTTTCAAATAGCTCCAAAGAAAATCCTTTGGCATTTCATTTCGTTTATTGAGCAGTCTCAAATACCCTTTTGTGTCTCATTTAGAATCGATTTGAATTCGGCATTCTGATTCAAATCCAATTGTTAATTTAATAGGTGCGACAATTCAAATCGAAAATAAATATAAAATAAAAGGATGTTTCCTTGTTCCAGAATCTTTTATCTTTGTTTTGAATCATTGGGTTTAGACATTACTTCGTTGATTTTTAATCCTTTCAAAAATGGCAGCAACATGCCTTTTTGTTATTTCTTTCTATCAAAGAGTCATATGAACGACGGATTCCCGCACGATATATATATAATTTTTATCGAAAAGGTTTTATCAATTCCAACAAAAATTCCTTTAGGATTTGAAACTTGCTAAATTTTTGTCCTTTCGATATCTCTTCTGTCACAGATATATTTACGAAGTTGTTCTAACTTATTGATTGACACTAACCCTAGACCCTTCCCCCTTAAGAAATGAATCAATACTTTCTACTCGAGCTCCATCATGTACTATTTCTATTACACCCTAACAAAAAATGAAATGTGGGCTCGAATGAAACAGAACAAAAGATGTCGAGTCAAGAGCATCCTTTAATTAGATTAGAGAATGATGGATATAAGAATCCACAACAGATCGTGTCCTTCAAGTCGCACGTTGCTTTCTACCACATCGTTTCAAACGAAGTTTTACCATAACATTAACATTCCTCGAATTTGGAACCGCTATACGGTTGATTCAATTATGGAATCATGAATAGTCATTGGTTCAGTTAGGCTAGTCGGTACATAAGATATATTCTATATCTTAAGTTATTTTTCATTTTTTTTTTCAATTTCAATAATGAAAAAAAAAAAAATTCCAATTTGTTTTACATCCAATAAAAACAATAAAAATGAAAAAATCGATTGGAAAAATACAATTTCTTTTCCCGGAATGAATAAAAAAATAACAAACTTCCTTCTATTCCATATGAATATGAGTGAATGGATATATTACAACTTCTTTTTGGAATTCAAATTCGTGTAATCTATAACCCTATCTTGCCTAAATCCCTAACAGATTCAGTTGTATCTGCGCGTTATTTGAACACTTATCTATCATCCTTTTTCGTGAATTTGTGAAATGTTAAAAAAAGATAAGATTCTTTTTGGTTAGAATAATTAGCAGAAAAAATCAAATTCTATCCAATATTACACTTTAGAATTAGAAACGGAAAAATGCAATCTTAATTATTTACTAGAATTACACATGCTCTTGCTCTGGGACGGAAGGATTCGAACCTCCGAATAGCGGGACCAAAACCCGATGCCTTACCACTTGGCCACGCCCCACTTTGATTTATATTCGACACTAATAAAGACTAATGTTGTTATTGATTGTTCGTCAATCCCCGCCAAAATACTAACAAGAGAATCTATTAGATTCTCTTGTTAGTATTTTGGCGCAGGTAGATATAGAATTAAACCTAATTTATTGATCATTACATATAATTCCATTAAGATATTGTATGAAAGTAGAATTTTTTCTATTCTCAAAGGAGAATGGAAGGTTTTTTGGTTGAGTGAGTAAGTTCAAAAAAAAAAAAAAGAGGGATTTTTGATCTTTCTTTTTTTTCTTCATTTTTCCCGTCTATGAAGAACTCAATCAAAATACAAAATTATCTTAAAAACAAAATGTCTGTTATGCTTAATATCTTAAGTTTGATCTGTCTTAATTCTGCCCTTTATTCGAGTAGTTTTTTCTTAGTCAAATTACCCGAAGCCTACGCTTTTTTGAGTCCAATCGTAGATTTTATGCCAGTCATACCTGTACTCTTTTTTCTCTTAGCCTTTGTTTGGCAAGCTGCTGTAAGCTTTCGATGAAATCTTTCATCTTGTCCAATGTCCAATGATTTTTTCGCGAAAAACGATTCGAATACTAATAATTGATAAGATCAGACAAGTCTTACAGTATGAATTCTTGATTCAAATAGGAAAATTCTTGGATAATCGCGATTCGGATCGCCTCGTTTTCCCATTCTAACTATTTTAATTTTACGTGAATAAAAAACCTTATTGTGATCCTCCACAAGTGGGTATGAAAAAATTATTGATAAGTAAGATAATAATAGATAAGATAATAAGAATTTTTTTTATTGTAATTAATTAATTAAAGTAAAAAAAAATTCTTTTCGATTTCTAAAAACTACTTTGGTTTTCGGTATCAAAATAGGATATATGGTATGTATAAAAATAGAGAATCTATTCTCTTTTTTTTTTTTCAAAAAAAAAATGATCTTGGAGATTGTGTAATGCTTACTCTCAAACTCTTTGTTTACACAGTAGTGATATTCTTTGTTTCTCTCTTCATTTTTGGATTTCTATCTAATGATCCAGGACGTAATCCTGGACGCGAAGAATAAAAAAAAGGGGGTTCTTTTTATTTTACTTGATTTTTCATCTATCTATTTTTTTTTTCTAATTTTCTAAATGAAAAATAAAAATAGAAAAAAAATTCTATTTGATATTTGTAATTATATAGAATTCGTAATTTTTTTTTTTTTTTGAAAAAAATCAAAAAGATTGAAAAAATTCGAAAGATAAATCAACCATTAAGCCATTAACGGAAACGGAAAGAGAGGGATTCGAACCCTCGGTACGAAGGAATCGTACAACGGATTAGCAATCCGACGCTTTCGTCCACTCAGCCATCTCTCCCCATGGAAAATAAAAAACTAATATTCAAAAATATTCAATAATAGATTTTATATTAAAAATAAAAAAAAAAATGCGATATCGATATAATATATATAAATTCGAAATAGAATTATATATTCTATAACAATAATATATATCTACAAAATATACAAGTTGTATTGTGTAATACAACTAAGTATAAGTTTTATCTGAAATTCCAATCAGTTAGATAAACTCTAAAGATTCAATAAAAGATTCACAACACAATAACAAGAAAATATATATTTTATAAAATAAATATTTTATATAATTATAATATAATTATAATAATATTTATATAATATTTATATTATAAATTATAAAAAAAAAAAAAGAAATACTTCTTCGCGCGAAAGGGCCTTTTTTTATTCCCACTATTCCCATGGCCTGGCCTGACCAGTACCTCGCCAGGCCCTTTTTTGTTTCAAGGGATTATACAATAAAGAAAAGGATTTATCTGATTTGACAATGAAAAAAAAAAATACCTATTTTTGATTTGAAGCAAAAACAATAAGAAAAAAGACTATTTAGATTATCTAGATATAGAATAGAACCGAGATGACATTTCTTATTATTGTTTCGGCCCCCTTTGCTTCCCTTTTTTCGTTTTTTTCTGTTGTTCTATTATAGTTATAACTTTGATAGTTATAACTCTAGCAGTTTTCTTGAACCGTATCTATCAAACCTCCTTCAGAAAAAAATAGAACTTTTTTTTAGTTATTTAACTATCTTTTCATAATCTCATAAAGTCCTCCTACGAAACACGATTCTTTATATGATCCTATCTTGATTCTTTATTACGGTCAATTTCCGTGTTCGACAAAAGTTCCATTTCGATACAATAATCGAACTGTAGCGGGTATAGTTTAGTGGTAAAAGTGCGATTCGTTCTACTAATCCCTTAATAGTTAAGGGGTCTCCCGGTTTGATTACTATTCCGATCAAAAACTTTATTTCTTAAAAGGAATTAATCCTTTACCTCTCAATGACAAATTTGAGGAAAATTATACATTCTCGTAATGTGTATCCAAAAATCAATTATAAATTGAAAAGTTGGATTTTGGATTATGGAATTACGAAACATGAATTTTTTTTTTTCGAATTGGATCAATACTTCCAATTGAATGAGTATAAGTAAGAAATCCATGGCTGAAGATACAAAGATAGTTTTCTAATCGTAACTAAATCTTCCGTTTTTTTAGAGAGAAGCAAAATAGCTATTAAATGATGACTTTAGTTTACTAGAGGCTTCAATCAACATATTTCTTTTTTTTTTGTTTTATTTTAGCTCGGTGGAAACAAAATACTTTTCCTTAGGATTCTCTCAATCAAATAGAAATAGAGAACGAAGTAACTAGAAAGATTGTTAGAATATGCCCTTCTAGAAGGATCATCTAGAAAGCAAGTTGTTTTGAATTAAATGCATTCATACAAAAAGCTGACATAGATGTTATGGGTGAAATTTTTAATTTCGTTCCCGTCTTAGATTTGGACCTGGGAATTTCTCCCTTTTCCATAAAGGAGCCGAATGAAACCAAAGTTTCATGTTCGGTTTTGAATTAGAGACGTTAAAATCAACGTCGACTATAACCCCTAGCCTTCCAAGCTAACGATGCGGGTTCGATTCCCGCTACCCGCTCTATTCGATAGTAATTAATGCATCATTGAGTTGAATACGCAATTCAAAAAATTTTCTCATCTCACGTACAATCCAATTCTTTTTCTGGAACAAGAAATAGGAAGGTCAAAGTAAAAAAAGGCGAAAAAATCGGAAAAGCGTCCATTGTCTAATGGATAGGACAGAGGTCTTCTAA